TAATTTTATTGATTTTTTTTTAATTCAATAATTGTTTAATTTAAGATACAAATTTTAAGTTGAAAAATTTTTTGCTTTAAAATAATAACAATTTTTTTAATATAAATTTATTTTTATACTATTAATTTTATTTTTGTAAAAATTAAATTAATATACATATTTTGTTTAATACAAATTCTTTATTCAATAAAAAATTATTTTAAAAATAATGATTATATAAGAATTAACTTATTATATCTAACTAATTGAATATTTATATCTTAGATTTAATTTATATAAATATATTATATATTTATATATAATATATTTATTTATAATATAAACATATATATATATATATTATATAATTGAATCTTTATAGTTATAAAAATGAAAAGTAATTAATCATTAATATTTAATAAATATCTAATTTTACAGTACATTATTATCAGTTTAATTATAAGAAAGAAAAAACTTATTATTAATTATCTTTTTAATTTTATAATAGGAAATATATTTTATACTTGTTTATTTAATAAATAAGTGTTATAATTTAAATAAATATATTATATATATATATATCAATATATAATATAATTCAATATATTATTATAATAATAATGTCTTATTTAATATTATTTAGAATAAATTATTATTTTAATTTATATTAATAATTAAATCATTTATATAGAATATAATAATAATAAAAAAAAAAAAAAAACTTGCTTAATTTATTATGAATCAAATTTTTTATTAAAACAATTTATTTTAGTAATTAATAAAAAATTAATTTTTCATTGCTTATATTAATAAAAATATTTTTATTAATAAATCTTCTTAATTTTTAAGAAAATTTTTATTTAGAATTAATTATGTTTATACTTTAGTATAATTTATAACGAAAATAAATTTCTTAGGTAAATATCTATCTTTAATTATTTTTATATTTCAAATTTCTTTTTTAATTAAAAATTAGATTTTTATCTTTAAGAAAAATAATTTTTTACTTAAAATTAAATTTTAATTAAAAATTTTATTTTAAATTTTTTATGATTAAAAAATTTTTAATAAAAAAGTTGATTTATTCAACGTTTAATATTAAATTTTATTTTTATAAATTTATTTTAAATAATTGTATGATTTTATTAATAAAAATATTTTTTTAAAAAAAAATAAAAAAAATATTTTTAAAAAAAAAAAATAATTATTTAAAATTAATTTTTTATAAAAATTTAATTTATATTTCATGTGAAATTTTATTTTTATATATTTTGGGCTAAATAATAATTTAATTTTGCAAGATTTTTTTAAAGTATGAAGTCTTTTTAATAAATTATTTTTGGGGAATAATTTAAAATTAGTAGTTTAAGATGATGAATTTATAATATGTGATTAATTTATAGTTGGGGTTAAATTAATTATTCAGGTTTTCTGTTATTATTTATTGGGGTTAAAAAGATAATTATAGATTAGCTTGAAGCTTACTTTTTTTTAAAATTCGTCTCTTTTTTATGGGAGGAATTCGAAATTTTTTATTACTATTTTTAATTCATTTAATTATTTATATTAAAATAAATATATTTATTTGTTTTTTAAATTTTTAAATTTTTGCTAAAAATTATTCTTTATTTTTATATTTATTTATTTTTTATTTTTATTATAATGTAAATTTAGTTCTTTATTTATTATTAATTAAAATTTACTTTATTGAAATAACATTTTTAAAATTTAAAGTTTTATTTATACTTAAAATTTCAATTTATTATTATTTAATATGTAAATATTACATTAAAAATTTATTTGCAGTTTTTAGTTTTAAAACATTATTTAAGTAAGTTTTAGTAATTAATTATAGATTTAATAAAATTTGTGCCAGCAATTGCGGTTATACAAATAATTCAATTGAAATTTATTGGTTAATAATTAATTTGTTTTAATTAATTTATTATTAAAATTTTTAAGTGAAATTTAAATTTTAATATAATTTTTTTGTTTATATTTGAAGTTATTAAAATTAATATTAAACTAGGATTAGATACCCTATTATTATAATTGTAAAGTTTAAATACCAGATTAGTATTAGTTGTTTTCTTAAAAATTAAAGGATTTGGCGGTATTTTAGTCTATTCAGAGGAACCTGTCCTGTAATCGATAATCCACGATTAGAATAACTTTTCTTTTTCTTGTATATCGTTGTTTTTGAATATTTTATAAGAATTTAAATTTTCAATAAGTATATTTTAGTTAATTTCAGATCAAGGTGCAGTTTATAGGAAAGAAGATGATGGGTTACATTAAATTTATTTTTGGTTTAATATTTTGAATAATATTATTAAATTGGATTTGATAGTAATATTTTATATATTTATTATATGATTTTAGCTCTAAAATGTGTACATATTGCCCGTCGCTCTCATTTATTTGAGATAAGTCGTAACAAAGTAGATTTACTGGAAAGTGAATCTAGTATTAATCAAATTAAAGCTTTAAGGGAAGTTTTTTATTTACATTAAAAAGAATACTGTTCAATTCAGTATAATTTGATTATAAATTTAATTATTATTATTGATTTTTTAAAGTATTATTTTATTTATTATTATAAAAGAAAAATTAATTTTTTATTATAGTTTACTAGTAAAGTGATTGAATTTATTTATATATTAATAAGAAAAATTTATTTTTTGTACCTTGTGTATCAGGGTTGATTAATTTTATAATTATTATTAATTTTTCTCGAATTAAGAAGAGCTAATTATGTATATGTTTAATTTTTTCATAAATTTTCATAATATATAATTTGAAATGAAATGTTATTCGTTTCTTAATATATCTAGTTTTTTAAGAAAAGAATTTAATTCTCTTATTATTTATTATTAGTTAATTTTTAGTTAATAATTTTTAGTATGAAATAAATAAAGGGATAAGCTTTTATTTTAATAATTAAAAATTTATATGGTTTTATTTTTTGTATAATTTAAATTGTTAATCATTTTTATAATATAATAGTTAATTTTATTTAATTAATGATTTATATTTATTTTAATTTTTTTATTAAAAATTTATGTTTAATTTTTTAGCTTTTTTATAATGATTAAATTAGTAGATAAATATGTATTTTATTATTTATTTTTAAGATAATAAAAAGGAACTCGGCAAATAAATTTTTCGCCTGTTTATTAAAAACATGTCTTTTTGATTATAATTTAAGGTTTAATCTGCTCAATGATTTATTAAATTGCCGCAGTATTTTGACTGTGCAAAGGTAGCATAATAATTAGCTTTTTTATTGAGAGCTGGAATGAATGATTGGACGAAAAAATTTCTGTCTCTTTATTATTTATTATTTAATTTTACTTTTAAGTTAAAAGGCTTAAATTTTTTTAAAAGACGAGAAGACCCTATAGAGTTTTATTTTTATTTTTTGATTAATTTTTAGAATTTAAAATATTTTATAAAATAAAAAATTTAGTTGGGGTGACTGAAAGATTAATTAAACTCTTTTAATTGAAATCATTTATTTATGAATAGAGAAATTATTTTTATAAATTTAAAATAAATTACCTTAGGGATAACAGCGTTATTTTTCTTTAGAGTTCTTATTGAAAGGAAAGATTGCGACCTCGATGTTGGATTAAAATTTATTTTTGGTGTAGAAGCTTAAATATTAAGTCTGTTCGACTTTTAAAATTTTACATGATCTGAGTTTAAACCGGTGTAAGCCAGGTTGGTTTCTATCTTTAAATTTTTAATATATTTTAGTACGAAAGGACCAAATATATAATATATTATTTTATTTTGAATAATATTGTTACTTTGGCAGATTAGTGCAATTGATTTAGAATCTTTATATGTATATTATACAGGTAATAATTGTTTATTTTTGATTATTTTTTACTTTTTATTTCTTATTTAATTTTAATTTTATGTGTTCTTGTTGGAGTTGCATTTTTAACTTTATTTGAGCGTAAAATTTTAGGTTATATTCAGATTCGAAAAGGACCTAATAAAGTAGGTTTTATAGGTTTAATTCAACCTTTTAGTGATGCTATTAAATTATTTTGTAAAGAACAAGCTAATCCTATAATATCAAATTTTGTTTCTTATTATTTTTCTCCTGTTTTTAATTTATTTTTATCTTTATTTTTATGGTTTTGTTTACCTTTTTATTCTGGGTTTATTAATTTTTCTTTAAGTTTCTTTTTTTTTCTTTGTGTATCTAGTCTTTCTGTTTATAGAATTATAATTGCTGGATGATCTTCTAATTCTAATTATTCTTTATTAGGAAGTTTACGTTGTGTAGCTCAAACTATTTCTTATGAAGTAAGATTAGCTATTATTTTATTATCTTTTTTATTTCTTATTTCTAGAATTAGAATTTTTGATTTAATAATTTATCAAAATTATATTTGATTTATTTTTATTTCTTTTCCTTTATCTATAATTTGATTTGTATCTAGATTAGCTGAGACTAATCGTACTCCTTTTGATTTTGCTGAAGGTGAGTCTGAATTGGTTTCAGGGTTTAATGTTGAATATAGAGGAGGAGGATTTGCTTTAATTTTTATGGCTGAGTATGCTAGAATCTTGTTTATAAGTATATTATTTGTTTTTTTATTTTTAAGAGGTTCATTAACAAATTTAATATTTTTTTTTATAGTTGTTTTTTTATCTTTTATATTTATTTGAGTTCGGGGGACGTTGCCACGATTTCGTTATGATAAATTGATGCATTTAGCTTGAAAAAGATTTTTGCCTGTTTCTTTGAATTTTTTAATATTTTTTTTTGGTTTAAAAATATTAATTTTTTCTTTAATTTTTTAGTTAATTATTTATAGTAAAAGTTAATAAGAATTATTTATTCTTTTTTTATATTTTCAAAATATATACTTTAACAAGTTCATTAACTAATTTTTGAATATTAAATTATCTCATGTTTTTGATATTATATATAATAATGGAAAGAACATGAAATATGAAACTGTTAGAATTTGTCCTGTTAAAATATAAGGATCCTCGACTGGTTTTGCTCCAATTCATGTTAATAAATATCTATTTGATGCAAATGTTCAGAATAATAATTTATTAATTGGGTAAAATGAATTTCTTTTTATTTTTTTTTTATATAAAGGCATGATTATTAAAATTAAAATTGAACAAAATAGTGCAATTACTCCTCCTAATTTATTAGGAATTGAACGTAAAATTGCATAAGCAAATAAAAAATATCATTCTGGTTTAATATGAGCAGGAGTTACTAATGGGTCTGCTGGAGTGAAATTATCAGGATCACCTATTATATAAGGAAATATTAAAATAAATAATGTAAATATTATTAGAATAATAATAAATCCTATTAAATCTTTTGATGTAAAATAAGGATGAAATTGAATTTTATCAATATTATTAGTTGTTCCTAAAGGATTAAAAGATCCTGTTTGATGAAGAAAAAGTAGGTGAATTATTGCTAAAGCAGCAATAATAAATGGTAGTATAAAATGTAAAGCGAAGAATCGATTTAATGTTGCATTATCTACTGCGAATCCTCCTCAAATTCATTGTACAATATCTGTTCCTAGATAAGGAATTGCTGATAGTAAATTTGTAATAACTGTTGCACCTCAAAAGGATATTTGTCCTCATGGAAGAACATATCCTAGGAATGCTGTTGCTATGATTAAAAAAAATATAATTACTCCAATTATTCAGGTTATTGTTTGTAAATATGATCTGTAATAAATTCCTCGACCAATATGTAGATATAAGCATACAAAAAATAATGAGGCTCCATTTATATGAATAATTCGTATTAGTCATCCGTAATTTACATCACGACAAATATGAACAACTCTGTTAAATGCTAATGAGATATCTGAACAATAATGTATAGCTAAAAATAGTCCTGTTAAAATTTGAATAATTAAACATATTCCTAATAGAGATCCAAAATTTCATCATGTTGAAATATTTGATGGAGAGGGAAGGTCGATAAAAGCTCTATTTATAATTTTTAGTAATGGGTGTTTTTTAAAAATTTTCATTAAATATTTTTTCGTAAAGGACCATTTTTTACATTGGTAATTTTACTAACTGCAATTAAAGCAATTAATAAATAAATAATAATTGTTAGTGATATAATTATTATTGGGTATATAATAAATTTGTTTAATGATATTTTAAATGTTAGATTATTTTTGATTAAATCGTAATTTATTGAATTTAAAGTTACAAATAATTGATCTTTATTAATTACTATTAATATAATAATTATTAAGATAATAATTGTGGATAATGATTTACTATATATAAATTTTTCATTTGATGCAATTCTTGTTATATAAATAAATAAAATTAGTATTCCTCCCACTATTACAATAAATAAAATATATGAATATCAAAAATTTATTGATATGAATCCTGTTCATATAGCAATTATTAGGGTTTGTAATAATAAAGTTATTCCTATTGATAAAGGATGTGATATAAATATAAATGTGATTGATCTTATTCTTATAAGAATTAATAAAGTTATGCAGAGAATAGTTTATATAAAATATTAATTTTGGAGGTTAATGAAGAATAATTTTGTTTTTCTCTGAAGTTTTAAAAGATTACTTATTTTTGGTTTACAAGACCAATATTTTTTATTAAATTATTAAAACAATTTTAGTTTATGGATTTATATTATTTATTTTTATGTATTTTATTGGACTATTAGTAATATGCTTAAAATGTAGTCATTTATTATTAATACTTTTAACTTTGGAATTTATTGTTTTATCATTATTTTTTGGTTTAGTTATTTTTATTTTAACTTTTATGTATGAATCTTATTTTTTAATGATTTTTTTGTCTTTAAGAGTTTGTGAAGGGGCTTTAGGGTTATCAATTTTAGTTTCTTTAGTTCGTATGTATGGTAATGATTATTTTAATTCTTTTAGTATTTTATGATAAAATTTATTTTTTTTTTATTATTTTTGATTCCTTTATGTTTTATTTCTGGATTTTATTGAATTATTCAATTTTTTTTTATGTTATTGTTAGTTTTCTTTTTTTATTCTTATAGATATAATTTTTATTTTTCTTTATTAAGATATATTTTTGGATGTGATTATTTAACTTTTTTTATAATTTTATTAAGAATTTGAATTTGTATTTTGATATTAATAGCAAGAGAAAATATCTATTTTTATAATAATTTTACTTTATTTTTTAATTTTGTTATTTTAATATTATTATTATCTTTGGTGTTAACTTTTTGTTCAATAAATATGTTTGTATTTTATTTATTTTTTGAAGTAAGTTTAATTCCTACATTACTTTTAATTTTAGGTTGAGGATATCAACCTGAACGTATTCAAGCAGGTATATATATATTTATATATACTTTATTTGGGTCATTTCCAATAATAATTTCTCTTTTTTATTTATATAAGTGTAATATAGGTCTTGATTTTTTTTATATTTTTAATATTAATTCTTTTTATTTATATATTTGTACAATTGTTGTTTTTTTAATTAAAATACCTATATATTTTGTTCATTTATGATTACCTAAAGCTCATGTTGAAGCTCCGGTTTCTGGATCTATGATTTTAGCTGGTGTAATATTAAAACTTGGTGGTTATGGATTTCTTCGTTTTATAAAGATTTTTGTTGAAATTGGATTAAAATTTAATTTTGTTTTTATTAGTATTAGTTTAGTAGGTGGATTTTTTATTTCTTTAATTTGTCTTCGTCAAATAGATATTAAGTCTTTAATTGCTTATTCTTCTGTTTCTCATATAGGATTAGTTTTAGCAGGTTTAATAACTTTAAATCTTTGAGGATTTTATGGAGCATTTTTAATAATGATTGCTCATGGTTTATGTTCATCAGGACTTTTTTGTTTAGCTAATATTACATATGAACGTTTAATAAGACGTAGATTATTTTTAAATAAAGGATTAATTAATTTAATACCTAGAATATCATTATGATGATTCTTACTTTGTTCATCAAATATAGGAGCTCCATTTTCTTTAAATTTAATTGGTGAAATTATATTAATTAATAGAGTTATTTCTTGAAGTTGATTAACTTTTGTTTTTCTTTCTTTAATATCTTTTTTTGGTGCTGCTTATTCATTATTTTTATATTCTCATAGACAGCATGGAATTTTGTATCAGGGGTTATATTCATTTTCTTTAGATAAAATTCGTGAGTATTTATTATTATTTCTTCATTGAGTTCCTTTAAATTTAGTTTTTATTTGTAGAGATATTTTTATTTGTTATTTAAATAGTTTAATTAAAATACTGATTTGTGGTGTCAGAGATATATTATGTATTTTAAATAATTTCAATTTGTTTTTCATTATTTTTATTATTATTAATTTTTAGTTTGTATTTTTTTTGAATAAGATTGTATTTTATAATAATGGATTTAGTTATTATTTTTGAGTACGAGTTAATAACTTTAAATTCTAATATTATTTTTATATCTATTTTATTAGACTGAATATCATTATTATTTATGAGATTTGTTTTTTTTATTTCTTCAATAGTTATTTATTATAGTGATGAGTATATACATGGAGATTTAAATATTAATCGGTTTATTTTATTAGTATTTATATTTGTTATATCAATAATATTTTTAATTATTAGTCCTAATTTAATTAGAATTTTATTGGGATGAGATGGATTAGGCCTTGTATCATATTGTTTAGTTATTTATTATCAAAATACTAAATCATTAAATGCCGGTATATTAACGGCTTTGTCAAATCGGATTGGTGATGTTGGGATTTTAATATCTATTGCTTGAATAATAAATTATGGTAGTTGAAATTTTATTTTTTATCTTGATTTTATAAAAAATGATTTTAATATAAAGATTGTTATGTATTTTATTGTTTTATCAGCTTTAACAAAAAGTGCTCAAATTCCTTTTTCTTCTTGATTACCTGCTGCTATATCAGCTCCTACACCTGTTTCATCTTTAGTTCATTCTTCAACTTTGGTTACTGCTGGAGTATATTTATTAATTCGTTTTAATTTTTGTTTAAGATTAAATTTAATATATTTTATATTATTTATTTCTACTATAACGATATTTATATCGGGGTTGGGAGCTAATTTTGAATATGATTTGAAAAAAATTATTGCTTTATCAACGTTAAGTCAGCTTGGTTTAATAATAAGAATTTTATTTTTAGGAGATTATAAACTTGCTTTTTTTCATTTATTATCTCATGCTTTATTTAAGGCTTTACTTTTTATATGTGCTGGATGTATAATTCATAATTTAATGAATTGTCAGGATATTCGTTTTATAGGTTCTTTAATTAATTTTATACCTTTAACATGTACATTTTTTAATATTTCAAATTTTAGATTATGTGGTTTACCTTTTCTTTCTGGATTTTATTCTAAGGATTTAATTTTAGAAGTTATATCAATAAATTATTTAAATTTATATATTTATTTTATTTTTTATGTTTCTATTGGATTAACTGTTAGTTATACTTTACGTTTATGTTATTATTCTTTATTTAGAGTTTATAATTTTTATCATTTGAATAATTTGAGTGATAAGGGTTATGTAATATTAAAGGGTATATCAGGATTAATTTTTTTAGTTATTTTTGGAGGAAGAATACTTTCTTGATTAATATTTTCTACACCTTATTTTATTTGTTTATCTTTAAATTTAAAATTGATAGTTGTTTTTATAATTATATTTGGATCTTGAGTTGGTTATGAATTTTCTAATTTTGAATATAATTATAATTTAAAATCAATGAGGTTTTTGTCTTTGAGATTATTTTTTTCATCTATGTTGAATATAACTTTTTTATCAACTTATTTTGTTAATTATTATTTTTTAAAATTAAGAAATTTATATTACAAAAATATTGACTTAGGTTGAACAGAATATTTTGGTTCACAAAATTTATATAATTATATTGTTAAAAGATCAAAATTTAATCAATTATTATTTAATAATATTTTGAAAATTTATTTTATTTTATTATTATTATTTATTTTTTTATTAATTATTTATTTTAATAGCTTATAAAGAGCATAATATTGAAGATATTAAGGAGATTTTAAATCTTAAAATATTTATAAAATATAATTTAATTTTACAATGAAAATGTAATGTTTTTATTAAACTATATAAATAGAAATATAAACAGAATTGCGCTGCTTAAAATAGAAATTAGAAGTTTCATTTTGAATTACATATTTCTTTAAATGGAATAAAATTCATTTTTATCATTAACAGTGATATACCTCTATTTTGGTTTCATTTAATAAATAAGGATGAGTTTTCATCAAGGATTAGGTCGAAACTAATAACAAATTTTTGTTTCTTATTTAAGATAAATTGGAATTCCAATATTTTTTAAATGCAAATTAAATGTTAATTTTAACTATTATCCTATAAAGCTCAATTTAAGGCACCTTGATTTCATTCATGATATAGTCCAATTAATAAAATTACAATAAAAATAATTGTGACTATTGTGAATGATAGAATTCTTGTGATTTTTATTGTAATTACTAAAGGTAATAAAAGAGTAATTTCTACATCAAAAATTAAAAAAATTATTGCAATTAAGAAAAATTGAAGTGAAAATGGTATTCGGGCTGAAGATTTAGGGTCAAATCCGCATTCAAAAGGAGATCTTTTTTCTCGGTCAATAATTATTTTTTTAGATAAAAATCTTGTTAGTATTATGACAATTAAAGCTAGTATAAATGTAATAATTGCAAAGTATTGTAGTATTAAGATTATTTATACTAAATAATTAGATCTTTTAATTGGAAGTTAAAAATAATTTTTATACTATATAAATATCTACCTCATCAATAAATAGAAATATAAAGGAATAGTCATACTACATCAACGAAATGTCAGTACCAAGCTGCTGCTTCAAATCCAAAATGATGGTTTGATGAAAAATGATTTTTTGTTTGTCGAAATAGGCATACTGCTAAAAATGTTGTTCCAATAATAACATGAATTCCATGAAATCCTGTTGCTATAAAAAATCTTGATCCATAAACTGAATCTGCAATAGTAAATGATGACTCTATATATTCATATGCTTGAAGAACTGAAAAGTAAAATCCTAAGAAAATTGTTAGAGCTAATCTATAAATTGCTTGTTTGTAATTGTTTTCTATTAATCTATGATGTGCTCAAGTTACAGTAACTCCTGATGAAATTAGGATTGTTGTATTTAATAGAGGAATTTGAATTGGATTAAATGGAATAATTCTTTTTGGTGGTCAAATTATACCAATTTCAATTGATGGTGATAATCTTCTGTGAAAAAATCTTCAAAAAAATGATATGAAAAATAATACTTCTGATGTAATAAATAAAATTATTCCTCATCGTAAACCTTTAACTACTTTTAGAGTATGAAGGCCTTGAAATGTTCCTTCTCGGGTTGTGTCTCGTCATCATTGGTATATAACTAAAATTGTACATATTATTCCAATAAATATAAGATTTCTTTCATATAAATGGAATCATTTAATAATTCCTGTTAGTATAATTATTGTTCTAAAGGCTCCTAAAATTGGTCATGGGCTAACTTCTACAAGGTGATAAGTGTGATTTTTATTTAACATTAAATAACTTCTCTTGAGTATAAAGTTCTTAAAATAGAAAATACATATGATTGAATAATAGCAACTGCTGATTCAAGTAATAATAGTAAGAATTGTGTAATAATTAAAATATTAATTATTATTAAAGATAATTTATTACCTGTTCTTCCTATTAATGTTAATAATAAATGTCCTGCAATTATATTTGCTGTTAATCGAATAGCTAAAGTTCCTGGACGAATAATATTACTAATTGTTTCAATACAAACTATAAAAGGTATTAATACAGCAGGAGTTCCTTGAGGAACTAAGTGTGCTAATATATGAATTGTATTATTAATTCATCCATAAATTATAAATCTTAGTCATAAAGGTAATGAAAGAGTTAATGTTAGAACTAAATGTCTAGTTCTAGAAAAAATGTAAGGGAATAAACTTAAAAAATTATTTAATAAAATTAATGAAAATAATGAAACAAAAATTAAAGTTCTTTTTTTTCTTATTTTATTTTTTAAAATAATTTTGAATTCATTTCTTAGAATTAAGAAAATTTTAGTTCATAAATAATTAATTCGTGATGGGATCATTCAATATATTGATGGTAAAATAAGAATACCTAATATAATTCTTATTCAATTTAATGTTAAATTTAGTCTAGTTGAAGGGTCAAATCTTGAAAATAAGTTAGTTATCATTTAAATTTGAAATTTTTAAGAGTTTTTTTGTTTTCTATATTTTTTCTTTTATATATTAATGAAAAATAATTTATTATATTAAATATAATGAAAATAATAATAAAAAAAATGAATAAATTTAATCATCTTAATGGTGCTATTTGTGGAATCAAAAATTATTAAATTTTAATTATTTTAACTTGACAAGTTAATGTTATCTATTAACTAAATTTTTCATTAGAAGTAATTGCTAATTTACTATAATATGGTTTAAGAGACCATTACTTGCTTTCAGTCATCTAATGAAATATTTTTTACTCATTCAATAAAATATTTAGGTAAAATTCTTTCTACTACAATAGGTATAAATCTGTGATTTATACCACAGATTTCTGAGCATTGACCAAAAAATAAACCAATTCGATTTATAAAGAATGTTGTTTGATTTAATCGACCTGGAGTTGCATCAATTTTCACTCTAGATGATGGGATGGTTCATGAATGAATTACATCTGATGATGATACTATTATACGAATTTGTGTATAAATAGGTAAAGTTAATCGATTATCAACTTCTAATAATCGAAATGAAGAATTTTTTTGTTCATTGGCAGGAATTATATAAGAATCAAATTCTGCCTTTTTAAAATCAGAAAATTCGTATGATCAATATCATTGGTGTCCTATAGATTTAACTGATACTAAAGGTAAATTAATTTCATCTAAAAGGTAAAGAAGCTGAAGTCTTGGTAAAGCAATAAAAATCAATGTAATTGCTGGCGAAATTGTTCAAATTAATTCAATTATTTGTCCTTCTAATAATAATCGATTAATATATTTATTAATTATTATAGATACTATAATATATATAACGATCAAAGTAATAATTGTTAAAATTATTATAGTATGATCATGAAAAAATGTTAATTGTTCTATTAAAGGAGAGATTCTATCTTGGGAATTTAAATTTATTCATGTTGCCATTATTCTAAAAAAAGTTCAACTTTATATATGGATCTTAAATCCATTGCACTATTCTGCCATATTAGAAATTAACTAACATTGGCAATTCAGAATAAGTATGTTCTATAGGAGGAGTATTTTGTATTCATTCATTTGATGAAGATATATTGACTGGGTAAATATTTTTTCGTAAGGATCTTATTCTTTCTCATATAATATAAATTATAAACAAGATTCTAGCAGTTCTAATTAATGATCCAACGGATGAAACTAAATTTCAAGAAAGATAAACATCTGGATAATCTGAATATCGTCGTGGTATACCTCTTAATCCTAAGAAATGTTGAGGAAAGAAAGTTAAGTTTACTCCAATAAATATTGATGTAAATTGAATTTTTAATAATTTTTCATTTAGTGAAAATCCTGTAAATAAAGGAAATCAATTAACAATTCCTGCTATAATAGCAAATACTGCTCCTATTGATAATACATAATGGAAATGAGCTACTACGTAGTATGTATCATGTAAAATAATATCAATAGAAGAATTTGCTAAAATTACTCCTGTTAATCCTCCAATTGTGAATAAAAAAATAAATCCTAATGATCATAATATTTGAGGGGTATATTTAATTTGGGTTCCATGAATTGTTGCTAGTCATCTAAAAATTTTAATTCCTGTAGGAACAGCAATAATTATTGTTGCTGATGTAAAATAGGCTCGTGTATCAACATCTATTCCTACAGTAAATATATGATGTGCTCATACAACAAATCCTAATAATCCAATTGCTATTATAGCATAAATTATTCCAATTGATCCAAAAGTTTCCTTTTTTCCTCTTTCTTGTCTAACAATATGAGAAATTATTCCAAATCCTGGGAGAATTAAAATATAAACTTCTGGATGTCCAAAAAATCAGAATAGATGTTGGTATAAAATTGGATCTCCACCTCCTGCTGGATCAAAAAATGATGTATTTAAATTACGATCTGTTAATAATATTGTAATTGCTCCTGCTAAAACAGGTAAAGATAATAGAAGTAAAATAGCAGTAATTAAAACTGCTCATACAAATAAAGGTATTTTATCAAATGTTATTCCTATTGTTCGTATATTAATAATAGTTGAGATGAAATTTACTGCTCCTAAAATAGAAGAAATTCCAGCTAAATGTAAACTAAAAATTGCTAAATCAACAGATGATCCTCTATGAGCAATATTAGCTGAAAGAGGGGGGTAAACTGTTCATCCTGTACCTGCACCGTTTTCTACAATTCTTCTTATTAATAATAAGGATAATGAAGGTGGAAGAAGCCAGAATCTTATATTATTTATACGAGGAAATGCTATATCTGGAGCTCCTAGTATTAATGGAACTAGCCAATTTCCGAATCCTCCAATTATAATTGGTATTACTATGAAAAAAATTATAATGAATGCATGGGCAGTTACAATTACATTATAAATTTGATCATTTCCAATTAGAGATCCTGGATTTCCTAGTTCAACACGAATTAATAATCTTAAAGATGTTCCTAGTATTCCTGCTCAAATTCCAAAAATGAAATATAAAGTTCCAATGTCTTTATGATTTGTTGAAAAAAGCCATTTGTTAAGTAAAGTGACCGAGATTAGGTGATAAATTGTAAATTTATTTACGGAATTATTCCCTTTACTAGTTTTGTATTCAATAATGATTTTAAATTGCAAATTTAAAGGTGATTTTATAAATCCGAAACTTTTTATTTATTTGTATTATTTAAATTTGATCTATATTTGAATAAAATTTAAATGAAATTTTCTAAGGCTTAAAGTAAGCTTTATTTGCAACTTTGAAGGTTGATAGTTTTTTTTAACTTAAATCCTTGTTATATTAAGTTTAATGTAATTGTTACAAGGATAAGTCTTATTATGGATAGAAAATTTAGTATACTAATAGATATTTTATTAATTTTTATGTTTAATTTTATATTTCAATTTAATTGATTATTTTTTATAATTAAAGTTGATAAAATAATACGTATATAAACATATACTATAATAAGTGTAAATATAATTATAATAATTGTTAGCAAATATATATTATTTTCAATTATTGTTTGAATAACTATTCATTTAGGAAAAAATCCTAAAAATGGAGGTACTCCTCTAAGGGATAAAAAATTTAGTATAAAAAATATTTTTATTGAGGGTGAAGTATTTAAAGTTACAAATAATTGATTTAGGAAAAAAATATTTTTTATCATTATTGAAATGTTAATTGTGATAATTGAGTAAATTACAAAATATAATATTCAGATTGTTTTTTCTGTTATTATTCTTCTTATTATTCATCCTATATGATTAATAGAAGAAAATGCTATAATTTTACGAATTCTAATTTGATTAATTCTTATAATACCTCTGATAATTATTGATGAAATGATTAATATTGAGTAAAAAATTGTAAATTCAATGTTTAACATGATTAATATTATTGGGGTAATTTTTTGTCATGTTAATATGAGTAAACAATTATTTCAATTTAATCCTTCTAGAACTTCAGGAAATCAAAAATGGAGAGGGGCTATTCCTATTTTTAGAATTAATCCTAAATTTATAATTATTAGTAGGTTGGATCTTATATTAATAACAGAAGAAAAATTTGATTTTCATATTATTATAATTATTCTTAATATAATAATTGTTGATGCAATAGCTTGTGTAATAAAGTATTTAATTGAAGATTCAGATGATATTATTCTTTTTCTTTGAATAATGGGAATGATTGATAGAAGATTAATTTCTAAACCAATTCATATTCCTAATCAAGTGTATGCTGAGATTGAAATTAATGTTCTTATAATTAATATTGATATGAATATTAATTTATATATTTTTGTTATTAAAAAGAAAAGATTTATCTTTATAGTTGGGGTATGAACCCAAAAGCTTAATTTAGCTTATCTTTTTATATTTTAGTATATGACGTATAAAGATTTTTGATATCTTAGGAATTAGTTTAATTCTATTAAATATAATAAAGGTAATTTTTTTTTACATTTTTTATCCTATCAAGATAATCCTTTTATCAGGCACTTTATT